ATAAATAGATATTGGATATTGTATTGATTGAACCATCAATAATTTGGAGCGTGAAGCACAATAATTCCTATTGGGGATCAATATTATCAATTCAAAGAATTGATGGTTTACTTGGACTGATAAAATAAAGTATCCAGGCTCCGTTCATATAATACCAAATTGGAAATGGTAAGAGTAAAAAAGGGAGTGTAAAATGTAGTAATAGAAACCATAAATATTAAAGAAAGAAATAAGAATAATATAATAAAGAAAAATAAAATAGAAATTTCATTAAATTATTCATAAATTTGAGATTCATTAGTAATTAAATAGAATATGAATATAATATAACTTACTATAATAGAAAGATAATAGAATCTTAGAATAGAATATATTATGTAGAATATATGATGATTATGATTACACAATTACCGCTTTTATAATATAGAAGAGACTCTTCTTATATTTAGATTTACTATAAGGATAATATCAAACTACCTACCAATGAAGTAGTATGATTAATACATCAAATATTTTGGGGAAAGGTATGAAACAATTGAAAAAAAAAAGAAGTGGTACTGGAATCATTTGACCTATATGCGCAAATGGAATTCGGGCAAATCTTCCCCCGGAGTAGAACAAGAACCTAAAAGAATTGAAAGGGCCCATTCAGGAACAAGAAAATTACATCGTAATTTGAATTTCGATGAAACAATACATCAATGAGAAGTTAGTTCAATAAGTTCATAAAATTCTTTTTGATTTTCTACATTATAGAATAGAGGTAAGGAGAAGGGGCAAAACTCATTAAAAAAAAAAGAAATAGGATTGGAATCGACACATTGATTTTTTTTCACAATTCTTTTGAACCGTATGCATCCAAAGGTGCACGTACGGTTCCTCAAGGATACAATTTTGTCCTAATCAACCGACTTCATCGAGAAAGATTACTTTTTTTAGGCCAGGAGGTTGATAGCGAGATCTCGAATCAAATTGTTGGTCTCATGGTATATCTCAGCATAGAAGATGATACTAGGGATCTTTATTTGTTTATAAATTCTCCAGGTGGATGGGTAATACCAGGAATAGCCATTTATGATACTATGCAATTTGTGTTACCAGATGTACATACAATATGTATGGGATTAGCCGCTTCAATGGGATCTTTCATTCTGGTCGGAGGAGAAATTACCAAACGTCTAGCATTCCCTCACGCTTGGCGCCAATGAGTTTTTTTTATTTGAGAAAAAAAAAGAATACTATGCCTTCGCTGTATCGAATATGAATTAAATAAAGAATAAGTAATAATAGCATGGCACTTCGAGTTCGATATTAACAAACCATTATTGTTTTTTTTCTAACATGAGATTTTGTATCGAAATAGTAGTATGAAAGAAGGGTTATTCCCAATTTGATTTTCTGTGTCAAACAAGAGTCAATTTTAGCGTCACAAACCATTATTCTTCCACAACAGAAGTCTCTTTCTTATTTCTTATTTTTATGTTATGAGAGGAAAGAATCAAAAAAATGGAAAAAATCATTTTTTCCTTCTTAAATCTTATCAAAACGAAACTTTGGGATTGCTAAACCACAGACGAGATAAATATATAAAGCAACAGAACCATCATAGTATCTTTTTAACTACTACGAAAGGAAGGGTGGTAAATGGATCATTTAATGATTTGGATCATATAGGTTCTATTTATTCTTTTCGATAAAAGAAATTCTATCAAAAAAAGAAAATCCATTGCAGAGCCGTATGCAATGTAAAAAATATGCCTGTACGGTTGTTTAATTCTATTTTTTTATTGTTATTTTGATTCCCCCTTACTTTAATCCATCCAATCGTGCGATATATAGATAGAAGAACCATTCATGATGTTATATCAATATCATCAGGGTTATGATTCACCAACCTGCTAGTTCTTTTTACGAGGCACAAGCAAGGGATTTTATCCTGGAAGCAGAAGAACTATTGAAGCTTCGCGAAACTCTCACAAAAGTTTATGTACAAAGAACGGGCAACCCTTTATGGGTTATATCCGAAGATATGGAAAGGGATGTTTTTATGTCAGCAACAGAAGCTCAAGCTCATGGCATCGTTGATCTTGTCGCGATCGAAAATGAAAATACTGGGAATTCCATATAAATATACGAATTACTTTTCAAAATTAAAAATTTACGTGTGAATAGAAATCATTCATAATCATCAATCATCAGGTTAAGATCGATCTAAGCCAACCCGCTCTATTCTATCTAGAATGAGATTCTATAGACACACCATGCCAACCATTAAACAACTTATTAGAAACGCAAGACAGCCAATAAGAAATGTCACGAAATCTCCCGCTCTTCGAGGATGTCCTCAGCGTCGAGGAACATGTACTAGGGTGTATGTGCGACTCGTTAAGTTCAGATCATGAGTTTGAAGAAATGCAAAAATTTTTTCCGGTATCAATGACCACTACCAATGAATTAGGATAGATAGGGTGGAACACGGCCTTTTGATTGACTAGTATCAAGATCTATTATCTACCTAATTATGTTATGAATTTATGGTTTCTATTGGTGCAAATCCAATCACTCTGTTTGAGATGAGAAGGAATTCTCCATTGGTAACAAATAGTTATCCATTAAGCGGAGGAAAAAGGTTATACTCCTATTCCTTTTCTTGAAAAAAAAAACGGACTAACAAGGTCAGCTACCTAGCCAACTTTCAGAATTAAATACCGTCACTGTATGGATAGCTTTTTTGTGAAAAGGACTATTACTTTAGAATTAGAATTGAAAAAAGAATTCTAATTTAAAATGGATGGGTAGAGCCAAAGAGTGTGAACTATACAAGTTCACAAGAAATTTTGATGAAATGAGAAATAAGAGGCTCCGGTGTATAGAGAGGACCTCACCGTTTCAGAAGTTGCCATAGAAACGAGAAAACCCACTATTCTTTTTTCTTTAGTAGCAGTCGAATTTCTTATTTCCAGGCGAGATACCTTGAAGAAAGAAAAAATCGTGGTCGGGAAGGTCATAGTCGCAAAAGCCATTGGAATTTATATTTTATATATCGGAAGAATCCGTTTTGTTATTAATCGACCGGAAGAAAAGGATGACTGAAAGAAGAGAAATCAATTAGTTATTCAATAAAGTTTCATTTGATTCAATGACCAGAGTTAAACGAGGATATACAGCTCGGAGACGTCGAAAAAAGATTCGTTTATTTGCATCAACCTTTATAGGGGCTCATTCAAGACTGACTCGAACGACTACTCAACAAAGAATGAGAGCTTTGATTTCCTCTCATCGAGATAGGAGCAGGAAAAAGAGAGATTTTCGTCGTTTGTGGATCACTCGGATAAATGCGGTAACTCGTGAGGATAGGCTATTCTATAGTTATAGCCTATTCATCCACAATCTGTACAAAAGACAATTGCTTCTGAATCGTAAAATACTTGCGCAAATAGCCCTATCAAATAAGAATTGTTTTGATATTATTTCAAAGAAAATTATCAATTAAAAAGAAAAGAATACAAATCAAATAAAGGAATAAAAGAATCTTAATAGAATCTATTATACAGGAAACAAGAATGATTGAAACAGGATTTCCCGGAGAATGGACTCCGGGAAGATAGAATAAAAAGAAATTAATATTTGAGTAGTAGGAAGAAACGAACATCTTTCAAGAAAAAAAGATTTCTTCCCCATTTTTCCTTTTTTAGAATACAAGAATCAAATCTGGATCCTAGTTTTTTTCGAGCAAAACATTAATATGAGCTTGAGTTCCGATTGGAGTTTTGAAGAGTATATCTATTTATTTTTGGTTCTAGGACCAGTAGTTCTAGGAATCGACTCCACTCTCTCCAATTGTTTCTCATTATTACGAAAAGGTAACAAAGATAAAATACGAGCTTGTTTTATAGCAATAGTAATTAATCGTTGTTGTTTCAAAGTCAACCTATTCGTCCGTCTAGATAAGATTTTTCCTTGTTCACTAAGAAATCGACTAATTAAACTCATGTTTCTATAATCGATTCGATCCCCCGATCCGATTGGGGGTAAACGTCTACGAAAAGATCGCTTGGATTTACGAAAAGGTTGTTTGGATTTATCCATGGTTTGCTTATTCCTTGTTTGTTTATTCCTTCGATATAAAATAATCTAAAAATAATCTATAAAATAGAATCCTCTTTTTTTCTTATTCATTTAAGATTCGACCAAAATAGGATTTGGTTTGTATTATATATGTTAAGATGTAAAGTTCTTACTCTTCCCACTACTTGGAAAAATCAAACACGAATTTTTTTCTATCTATTTCTTTATTTCCCCATGAATCGTATACTTTTGACAATAGCGACAAAATTTTCTAATTTCTAGTCGATTGGGTGTATTGTGTCGATTCTTTTGAGTAATATATCTAGAAATGCCCAGCAATTCTTTATTGACACCCTTTCGAACACAACAGGTACATTCCAAAATCACTATAATTCTAATATCTTTACCCTTGGCCATGAACCTCCTTTTCATTTTGGATCGACTTCGTTCGCTATGGAATTTCTAACTATTTTCTTTTTTGAATTATTAGAATTCGAATGACTTCGAAGTACTATAATCTAAAATAGAATTACTAGAATACTATAAATATAAAGAAAAAGAGTCATATTCATTAATAGAAGAATATTAAGAATATCGTAATAATTAATTAATACAATTTTTTCTAACTATGAATCATTTCTATACTAATCTCAGTATTTTCTTCTTTCTATGTTAGAATTTCGTGGAACCGTCCCTAGACTGGATCCACATTTCCATTTTTTTTCCAAAAAATTTCACTTTATTTTGACTGAGATTCAATACACTCTTTCTTTTTTTTAGGATAGATTAGGATGAATTTAGAGCCATGTTACGTAGAATTGTATCTCAAATCTTCTTCATTTTTTATCAATACAAGAATTTCATCAGGATGAAAAAAAGGGGAATGACAAGGCATCTGGAAATAAACGATTAATTTCTATCAATAGACCTGC